TTTATTCAGAAGTAATTCGCGGGATTAGGCACTCTTTCCTAGTTATAGTGCCACTGGGTGAATCCAGCCTATTCTTGAAATGAACAACTCACACACACTCCCTTTCCAAAAAAGATCAATACACCGAAGACTACACTTAGATTTATTGGATTTGTTGCTAAAATATCGGTATTAAACCCGAAACTCCCGGCGGATGGCCAGTGACCCAAATAAACGAAAGAATCGGTTAAATTTTTCATATAATCTCCTCTTCTAGCTAAACTATAAAAAAAGAACTCTGTCCTTTTTTTTTTTATTCTTTTTATTGAAAACAAAAAGAAAATTGCATTTAATAATTTAATTTACCTATTTGGATATTTGGAAACAGAATCAAAAACCTATTCTATTTACAAATGTATTTTCCAAAATTTTTAATTTTCAATAATAATAATGAGACTTAATTAGAATTAAGCTAAAATTTGAGACCAAGTTTTATGTCAATTTAAAAAAACCTAAACCTCCTTTTTTCGCAACACTCCTAAAAAAAAAGTTTCCATTAAACTAAAAGAATAAGGGGAAGGAAGAAAGCGAATCGATGTGCTAATTCCTCATCCTAAAATTAGTCGATTGTTGTCTCAATGAATAATTGTAGGAATTAAATCTTGATAGAATTAAAAAAACTACGAAAAAAAAATTCTGAATTTTCTGATTTCTAAGATTAAACAAAAGGGTTCGCAAATAAAAGCGCTAATGCTACAACCAGGCCATAAATTGTTAAAGCTTCCATAAAAGCCAAACTAAGCAATAAAGTACCTCGTATTTTTCCTTCTGCCTCAGGTTGTCTCGCGATACCTTCGACAGCTTGACCCGCAGCTGTACCTTGACCAACTCCAGGTCCAATAGAAGCAAGCCCAACAGCCAACCCAGCAGCAATAACCGAAGCAGCAGAAATCAGTGGATTCATGATAAGTTCCTCACACCAAAATAAAGAAATAGTTAATGATACAATCATCCAATGACTTAGGACTTAATTATAATTTAAGTCATCGCTAAGATTCATCCAGCCAAAATAACCAAAAACTTTAATTGAAATAATATAATTCTATTATTGAATCATAAGAATTACTTTGATATTAGTTCCTATCCACGGAATTTTGCAAAATTCATAATATATATATACGACTTTTTTATGCCATTTATTTTTTGTGAACCATTCTTTGAATTCTGCGTTCTTTTTTTTATCGTTTTTTTTCAGCCAATTCACAGATAAAAAGGAAGAATTTCTAATCGAATCTAAATCGAAATTCACAAAAGTAGTGGGGCAGATTATCTGGATCTTTAACTCATATATACCTAGTCAATATCAAATATCACATATACAAGTGTTTCTTACATAACGTAAACCAACTATAATTGGGCTAACCTAAAAACGAATAAAAAATCGTTAATGGTGACCCTCCATAGATTCACCTATATAAGCCGCAGCTAAAGTGGCAAAAATGAGAGCTTGAATCCCGCTTGTAAATAATCCAAGGAACATGACAGGTATAGGAACCACTAAAGGTACTAAAGAAACAAGAACAACAACTACTAATTCATCGGCTAATATATTTCCGAAAAGTCGAAAACTAAGTGATAGGGGTTTTGTAAAATCTTCTAAGATGTTAATGGGTAAAAGAATTGGAGTTGGTTGAATGTATTTACTGAAATACCCTAATCCTTTTTTGCTAAAACCCGCATAAAAATATGCTACTGATGTGAGTAAAGCTAAAGCAACCGTCGTATTTATATCATTCGTTGGTGCTGCTAACTCCCCTTGAGGTAACTGGATAATTTTCCACGGTAAAAGGGCTCCTGACCAGTTAGAAACAAAAATAAATAAAAATAGGGTTCCAATAAAGGGAACCCATGGACCGTATTCTTCTCCAATCTGGGTTTGACTCACGTCTCGAATGAATTCAAGAACAAATTCAAAGAAATTTTGGCCGTCAGTTGGAATGGTTTGTGGATTGCGAACCGCTAGAACTGCGGAACCTAATAAGATAGCAATTACAACCCAAGAAGTAATAAGGACTTGCGCATGGACTTGGAACCCCCCTATTTGCCAATAGAAATGTTGGCCTACTTCTACACCAGATATCTCATATAACCCTTCTTTTATTAGTATGTTGATGGAACATGATAAAACATTCATATTGCCCTCTGACAGAAATAAGAACTTTAAATTATTTTGATTCAAGATCTCCCCTTTTTTTTTTACTTAATTTACTTGAATTTTATATTTTAGTTTTAGATACCAACTAAACTAATCACACAATATCCCCAGTTTTTTATCTCTTTTTCTTTTGTATTCTTTTGTACGATTCAGGAGTAGTAACCGATTTTATAAATCGAAATACAGGGAGCCCCTCCCTCAAAAAAAATTGATTTATTTATTTTATTATTAATCAAGAATTTTGTATATAGCTAGAACGACCCTCACAAATTGCGAATACTAATTTGTTAAGAATGAATCGAATTG